ATGACGAATCCTAAATGAATAGGAAATCGTAAAAAACTGAAGGAGAGTTCGGATTTCTTCATACCTAAATGAATATGAAATCGTGAAAAACTGAAGGAGATTTCGGATCTCTTGATACCTATTATATTGACAATTTCCAAAAATCGTTCATATACTAAGTATCCATATACGAAGTATCCATATACGAAGTATCCATATACGAAGTATCCATATAAGAAGTATCATCTAAGAAGTATCATAGCGGTTGAGCAAGCATGCCCCCATCGTCTAGTGGTTCAGGACATCTCTCTTTCAAGGAGGCAACGGGGATTCGACTTCCCCTGGGGGTAGGGTACTACGAAAATAAGTTGGTCAGGAATTACCAATACACCTAAAAGTGATTCTTCCTGGGTCGATGCCCGAGCGGTTAATGGGGACGGACTGTAAATTCGTTGGCAATATGTCTACGCTGGTTCAAATCCAGCTCGACCCAACAATTCACCAATCTACCATCTCATGGTAGAACCCCCTTCTTCTTCATAAATACCTGATAGGGGTAATAAAAAAGAATCACATTTTCTGCTAGATCCCTTAGTTCCCTGGGATTGTAGTTCAATTGGTCAGAGCACCGCCCTGTCAAGGCGGAAGCTGCGGGTTCGAGCCCCGTCAGTCCCGACGAATCGAATAAGTACACCAATCCGCCGCTCCTCTTTCTCGGAAAGTGGGGCCTTGGGACAACATGTCATTCCCAAGGGGATTCGGTTCGGAGTTCTCGTCACTTCAACGAGGACTGATTGATTGGAGAAAGACAAATGTAGATTAGTCCAATGATTGGTTGGTAGCATTATTCTTAGAGTAAATATTCCAAGAGATACTGAGTCTTCTTTTTGGATTGATCCCCATTCATGTAAGGAAACAAAGTCCGATCTCTTTCTCGGGCGCATCTCCACAGATGGAATTCGTTTCTTGTATAATACAAACTTAATTTAACAAAATCTCCCCTTCTGGCTCTGTTTTTGTTTGTGTAAGCCTAATTACTAAATAGGAAGGTTACAAATCAATTGGATTCAAATTGGACACTGAGCTTTTGATAATGGAATTGAATCCTTTTTCCTTACTCGTTTTTCTATTTTTTCAGGGTCCTGTCGAAGAAAGAACAAACCCTACACTAAAATGAAAATAACGAAAATAGTGAATTTCCTGAAATATTCCATCTTTTTCCCGAGACTCAGCTTTATCCCATTTCTTTGTCGTCCAAACAAAATGAGATCATTAAAAAACGGCGTTTGGAGCTTATCTTTTTCCGCTTTGCTTGTCTTGGTGTTTGTAACTAATGGAAAGGGATGGGTGGTGAGATGATACGCTATTTGATGATTGTACAAGGGAGACCTAAAATAGGTTATAGAAACTAAACAAGAGAAAAGAATGCTACATAATGCTAACTAAAGGAATTTTTGATTGGGTCGGGAATCCTATTTTGGATTCGGTATGGATAAAAGATCTCCCTAGGTTATACTATTCAATTTTCGACGACGAATGGATTTGATCGCTTAGATAGTCTTATTCATGCTATTGATCCGAGTCAATCTCGTCGAGAGGTTATTCATTCAGTTAAGTTACATGTGCAAGATTGATTTTCTCTAGGGGATTAAATCCCGAGTTATTGTGAAAGAAAAAGGGATGAGATTATGGAAGTCAATATTCTGGCATTTATTGCTACTGCACTCTTCATTTTAGTTCCTACTGCTTTTCTACTTATTATTTATGTAAAAACAGTTAGTCAAAATAATTAATTATTTTGAATGAAACTTGATCTTATCAACTATTGATAAGATCAAATGAAAAGAATTCTCATTTTGCGTATTCTAATGAATAAATGAAATGGATGGGCTCGAATCGGCAGTCTTCTCTGAGATCTGAGAGTAGGGTAAGAAAGATGCATTGAGTTCTTTCTTACCGGACTGTATCTTAGTGGTTCTAATAAAGCTAGAGGTTTACTCTAGATCAATCTACCATATTATCTTCATGGTAGATATTTGTAGTGGCGATATTCATTTTCTATCTGGAATTGACAGAGGGCCCACTTCGATTTCTTTGATACATCTATTTGTTCTGATCAATCGGAAAGAAGCGTTTTACTTGTTATAGAATACATTCATTCCTTCACTAGAATTCAATGAAATTTAAAACTGAAGAAATCTTGATAGTAAATCGTTCAAAATGCATTGTAAAACGATTTCTAAAAGAATTGATCCAGTTTGATTCCTCAACTCAATTAGTAGTACTTCTAGAGACCACTTCTTCCCCAGACTACAAGTGAAAGGGAAAATGAAAAAACTACCATTAAAGCAGCCCAAGCGAGACTTACTAGCTCCATGTGAATTATGTCCCCTATCTCTATGATAGAATTATTTGATTATTGCTGCCTAATAATAGTGGAATCAATGGTGCAGAGTCAAAAAGGGATTCTCACCGAAGACTGTTGAGGAACCAATTTAATAAATCCACTTCTAAAAAATTCCTCTATGATTTCGAATCGGCAAAGACTAAAGACAAGTAAAATAGGCTAGAAATACTAAGGCCCACTATTTTTTTTTTTTACTTTTTTAGGTAAAAAGTATAATATAGATCGATCGCTATCTATGTGAAATAGTCAGGCGACACCCAGATTTGAACTGGGGAAAAAGGATTTGCAGTCCCCCGCCTTACCGCTCGGCCATGCCGCCAAAATCATCCAAAAACCTAATGAAAATTTTTCATAGGAACTATAGATTTTTATAACATATATTACCCACAGGGACTATAGAGCGTTATAACATATATTAGTCCCTCTAAACTCCGGAACGGAATCATAGAATTATCAGTAAATTATCACACTTCAATTTTCATTGAAGAAAAAATAGGTAAAAATGTCTCTCTTCTCGACAGAGGATTTTTTGAACAAAGGGTTGCCGGGGATTCGAACCCGGAACTAGTCAGATGGAGTCGAGAATTTTACCGGTAAAATAAGTCCCCATAGACGTTGAAAATTTTTGCTAGTTGTTCTAGATAGGGAATGACTAATGAACCTTGTTAATATGGCACCTATTACCGCACCTGACGCATATATATTGAATTACATATATATAATTCAATATATAAATTCAATATATAAACAAAAAGAGATACAAATTTTATTGTCTATTGCAATAGACAATAGAAAAAAACTAAAACCAAGGAGGTGATGATCATGCTATTTCAATCGTTCGTAAAATTGTGTATGAAGATAACCAATTCGGTCGTTGGGGTCGGACTCTATTCTGGATTTCGACCTACATTGGAAAGTAGGGGACACCCAGGTAAGTGGATGTTGCTCTATAATAGGCCTCTGCATCTACTGAAGAGGAAATGGCTTTGTTATACTAAAGGGGGGACACTACCCTCGGATAACAACGACGAGGCCGTTTACGAAATATTTTGCTTAATCTGCCTTGAAATGGGGCGTCGCGAGATCGTATCTACTCTCTTGAAAAAATTCGCGTCGCGGAATGGCGCCGCCCCGGGGAGTATCATCGACTTTGCCAAAGCCGAAGGAGCCAACTGGGTTGCGAAAAGAAAATTTTCTTTTTTTTCGAAATGCAAACTCTATTCAAGTAACAAAAGCTTGTCTTTGGGCCGAACTTCAATGTTCGCTGCTACAAAGAACGGACGAAAGGCAGTATGATATCAGGGTTGGGTTTTGGTCTGGCGCCTGGAAACGGTTCCTCTTCGAAGGTGAGGAACCGTTTTCTGACCCCGCAACCAACTTAGATTTGGTTGCTCGCGAATCTCTACGAGACGCTCTACTAACAAAGATCCGGAATAAACCATACATCATTCGACAATATAAACCATATGTACATACCTGGCTGCGAGTACGGTCGGACTTTCTATGTACACTAGAAGTACTAGACAAGTGCGATGCGCGATATCAAAAATATCGCGCAGACTATCTCGTCGCGAGAACAACAAAACTATATTTTCGCGACTTGTATTGGTTCGTGCTCGGCTACGAGTACTTTAGAAACTCCCCTTTGAACCGTTGGAACGAAGAGCAATTTGTATCCGCCTGTTTTAACTTTGTCGGAGAAGAGGGATTTATAAACTTGTGTTTGAACATTCACGACAAAGAAAAGGATTTTGGAGACTCGGATTGCGACTTTTCGGATTACGACTTTGACGAAGAGGATTTTGGAGACTCGGATTGCGACTTTTTCGATGCAGAGTAATTTATAGACTCGGGTTTGGACCTTTCAATACCGGTACCTCTAAATGGTACCGGCAATCTACCACGGAACGCCCCCGACTTTCATGCTGATTTTTTTGATCTCATTTTTCTTATGAGAAAAATAGAATTACGCCATTGATTTACTAGTTGGACCTGTTATTTATGTCGATATTTTATTATACTGAAACATTCTAATAAAATATCGACGTATTTTCTAAAGGGTTCTTTCTTGTGTTTTGTTCGGCGTCTTCTTCGTCGAGAAAGTCCAAGCCCTTTCGCCCCACCACATACTCATTCCCTTGTATGTAAAGGGGTTGTTATTATATTCCACCTCTTAGAAAGAACTTACATCAATTGGCTTCAAATTTCATGTTATTCCGGAATCGTAAATAGACGATCAATTCCATCATTGCTAGATCATCTATCTAATTCGATGAAGACTACGCCAATAATGTAATAGGATTTTTGATAAATGGGAAATTCAATAAAAATGCTCCGAGATAGAAATGAGGGAATGTTTACAATACCTGGGTTTCATCAGATCCAATTTGAAGGATTTTGCAGGTTCATCGATCAGGGTTTACCCGAAGAACTTTCTAACTTTCCAAAAATTGAAGATACAGATCAAAAAATTGAATTTCAATTATTTGTGGAAACATATCAATTGGTCGAACCATTGATAAACGAAAGAGATGCTGTGTACGAATCACTTACATATTCTTCTGAATTCTATGTATCCGCGGGACTCGTTTGGAAAACCAGTCGGGGTATGCAA